AAAATAATTCTTTTTAAAGTTCTATTTCCTTCAGAGGGCAATATGAATGTTCTATTATGTTCTATCAACACACTACTAAAAGGGCTATACGATATATCTGGTGTGGAAGTCGGCCAACATTTCTATTGGCAAATAGGAGGTTTTCAAGTCCATGCCCAAGTACTTATTACTTCTTGGGTTGTAATTGCTATCTTATTAGGTTCAGCCATTATAGCTGTTCGTAATCCACAAACGATTCCTACTGACATTCAGAATTTCTTCGAATATGTCCTTGAATTCATTCGAGACGTGAGCAAAACTCAGATTGGAGAAGAATATGGCCCATGGGTTTCCTTTATTGGAACTTTGTTTCTATTTATTTTTGTTTCGAATTGGTCAGGTGCTCTTTTACCTTGGAAAATCATACAGTTACCTCATGGGGAATTAGCCGCACCTACAAATGATATAAATACTACCGTTGCTTTAGCTTTACTCACGTCATTAGCATATTTCTATGCGGGTCTTACCAAAAAAGGATTAGGTTATTTCGGTAAATACATTCAACCAACTCCAATCCTTTTACCCATTAATATCTTAGAAGATTTCACAAAACCCCTATCACTTAGTTTTCGACTTTTCGGAAATATATTAGCTGATGAATTAGTAGTTGTTGTTCTTGTTTCTTTAGTACCTTTAGTGGTTCCTATACCTGTCATGTTACTTGGATTATTTACAAGCGGTATTCAAGCTCTTATTTTTGCAACTTTAGCTGCGGCTTATATAGGCGAATCTATGGAGGGTCATCATTGACTTGTTTTCGAAATAGGCTTTTTTAGCTTAAGACTTACGCAATATGTGCGCGTATCACGATAATCCGCTTAGGGAACATAACATATTATATATTATATATAATAAATATATAAATAAGATATATATACTCTCTAGAGAGTAATAGTAAAAAAAAGAGAGTAATAGTAAAAAAAGCTTAATATCTTAGAGATATTAGGGAGTTGCAACAAACAGGGAAGTAAAAAAAAGGAAAGAGATCTAAAAGATCTTTTTCCTAAAATTCAAGTTCGGTCCATTTATACCCCCTCCAATGAATATTCTCTTTCTATTGTTTTGTTGATTTAATTCGAATATTCAATATTATTAGCTATTAGTAATCATAATCTGAATAATAATTTTTATGGGATTACTTATAGTATTACTACAACGTGCTATAAAAAAAAGATGTTATTGTTATATAGAATGATGCCCATTCAAGTTGATTTCATCCAATTCAACGATTGACCAAAAGAGAATTTTAATAAATAATAAATTACATTAACTTAGATCAATCAAATACTGATATTTCGATGCAATGATTCGATCTAACGAATTTGTACATGTAGATTGATTGTACCCATGTGGTCGAATAATAAAAGAAAAAATAAAGATTTACAAAAAACAAAAGTTAAATTAAAAAAAAAATATATAGATTGGTTAGGGGAGGAGAAGCCGAACTAGATGTATGTAATCTAATTGCTATAAGACAACTCTTGTGAATATTTCGAAGAATAATTCTAGAATCCGATTGAATGGAAGATATAAATAGTTGATTTACGTTATGGAAGAAACACATGTATATGTGATATTAGATATTAATTAGATATATCTTTAGTTCATATATAATTAACAAATATCTAATACTGTGAATTTAGATAAAGTGAATATTGAATGAATAAAGAGATTAAATCAAGGAAAAAAACGAAAAATTCAAAGAGAATGGTTTGGAAAAAAGAAAAAAATGGAAGAACAAAAGTCATATGGATTCACAAAAATTATGTGAATTTAAACTAAAAAAAAAAAGAAATAGCGAAGTAGTTCTGATGATTCAATAATATTATTACTTCAATTCAGAGTTCTTAGTTCCTTCGACTGTATAGATCTTAGCGATGGAATAATTAAGTCATAATTTCTTGGTTTATTGTATCATTAACTATTTACTTATTTTGTTATGAGGAATTTATCATGAATCCACTGATTTCTGCCGCTTCCGTTATTGCTGCCGGGTTGGCTGTCGGTCTTGCTTCTATTGGACCTGGGGTTGGTCAAGGTACTGCTGCGGGCCAAGCTGTAGAAGGGATCGCGAGACAGCCCGAGGCGGAGGGAAAAATACGAGGTACTTTATTGCTTAGTCTGGCTTTTATGGAAGCTTTAACAATTTATGGACTAGTTGTAGCCTTAGCGCTTTTATTTGCGAATCCCTTTGTTTAATCCTATAACAAAACAATACGTATTTTTTCTTAGTTTATTTCTTTGGACTTACTGCTCTCGCTTTTTCGAATTATATTAAGATTTCACTCCTACAATTATTTATTTGTTGGGACAATAACCCATGGGAAGGACTGATTGGAGGATGAGGAATTAGCATACCGACTCGCCTTCTTCCTTCCCCTTCTTATTCCAATGGAAAATCTTTTGTGGGAAGTGTTACAACAAACGAGATACTTCGGAATTGACATAAGGCCTGGTACCT